CTTTGCATATGTTCCTAAAAGGGTGTGCACCTCCGGGCGGGGATAAGATATCTTGTCCCATTCCCTTCCTTTTTCTCTTCTGTCATATCTTTTTATTTTTTGGTTTCTTCATTTTTCAGAGGAATATCCTACCGGCAAAACAACCTCTAGTCCCCTTACTTTTTGGAGCCTTGTTGTACTTTTTGCCATATTTTCCAAACCTGGAGTGGCTAGAGGGGTGGATCGAGGGACTCGACCTCTTTCTTCTCCTACTAGGACTTGTTCTCTTCATTTGCAGGGAAGAAAATGAATGACGATAAGAATTACAACATCCGGGGGAGAGCGACGTCTATGGTAAGGCACTGGAGAAGCATAGCCGCTAGGGTACTGGTAGATAAAGTTTTTGGAAACGGGCAGATAAAAATGGACAGTAAGGATCTGAAGGTAGAGGCTGACATGGTATATGCGTGAGTTCTAGGCGGTGTCTCGGGAGTTGTTCCAATTTTTTGGCTTGAGAGGGTCTAAAGTAGCGCAGTGAAAGAGACATGAAATCTTTCGCGCGGTGAAAGGAAGGCCTTTCTCATAGCGAGTAACCTTGACTTTGGTTGCTTCTGTGAGAAAGGGGTGGGGAGAGGTGAGGAGGGCCCCATCGCTTGAATCCCGCTTTTTCTTTCTGAGTGCCACCTGGAAAGCGGGGTGCCGCCATATTGAAAGATTTTGAGGGACCGACACCGGACGGGCATACCTCTAATCGTTGGTTGGATCCGGTAAACAGGGTAGCTCCAGGTACGCTTGGGGCTGGATTGAATCCTAAACATATTTTATAGATATATGCGTCAACCAACTAAGACAGATTGAAGTCAGTTACAGGTTAGAAGTGGGACATCCTTTACGCTCAAGAAAAGGAGAACGATCCTTTGGTCCAGCCCAGCCTACAGAAGCCTTCAACTAACTAAAGCAAGAGACAGCTAGCCTAAAGCACAATGAAATTCCTGCTCCTAGACATTAATATAATAGACAAAGGAGAGAGCTATAGACAGAGAAGTCTAGAATGCTCTTGTTTCATAATCCAAAACTCTCATATCTCCAGCCCATAGATAAGGACAGGGACTTAGCTTAGGACTGCAGGAAAGAGGATAGCCACTAGGCCGGCTACTATATATAATATAAAAGCACTAAAAATATATGGGAAAGCATCTTATATAGGATAAAGAAATCCATATTGGCTTACAGGGCTTATCCCTACTCTTATGCTTGACTAGCCATTTTGCAAGTTTAACTTGCAAAAAAAGAACCGGGGACACGTATCGCTCAAATCATTGGCCGGGGGGAAAGGCTACACCTAAGACCGGGCAAGATGCCTAATATTTACAACGCTCTGGTAGTGAAAGGTAGAGACTACCGGTCAAGAAATGAATGTGACTTGTGAAGTACAGCAATTATTATATTAGGAAATAATCGAGTTAGAGCTGTAGCTATGAGTGCTACAGATGGTCTAATGAGAGGAATGGAAGTGGTTGACACGGGAGCTCCTCTAAGTCTTCCAGTCGGCAGGGCTACTCTAGGACGAATTTTCAACGTGCTTGGCGAACCTGTTGATGATTTAGGCCCTGTAGATACTCGCACAACATCCCCCATTCATAGATCTGCGCCCGCCTTTATTTTGTTAGATACAAAATTTTCTATTTTTGAAACAGGAATAAAAGTAGTAGATCTTTTAGCCCCCTATCGCCGTGGAGGAAAAATCGGACTATTCGGCGGAGTGGGGGAGCGTACTCGTGAAGGAAATGATCTTTACAAGGAAATGAAAGAATCTGGAGTAATTAAAAAAACATTGCAGAATCAAAAGTGGCTCTAGTCTATGGTCAGATGAAGGAAACTCTGTATCTGTAGATCATGTAATTCCTGCGCCTACTAAAGCACCAAGGATCATATGAGTATATAAGAATAGAACAGAATGGTTGAGATTCAAGGAAAATTGTACATTGATCTCAACTGTGTATAAACAGTATATATAGTATATGATACAACATGTTAGGCTATTTCAAACAAAAAAGAAAAGATTACAACCATATCTCTAGAGTCCTAAGTTAGTTACAGGAGAGTCTTTCTCTCTGTTAGTTGGTTATCTAGCCAAGATTTGTGGAGGTGGAGAGAAAAACTATCTCTTGATAGAGGATTTTGCTGGTGATGAAAACCTTGGACCCTTATCACTTATACGCCCCCGCAAGATGGTGCTCTCATTGGAGACACCAATCTTGGACCGTAAGATTGAGAACCGTTGCTGGGATAATGATTTCGTGAGAGCATCGGCGAGTTGATCCTTGGTTTGGTTGAGACACGAGACACTTGAAGCAAGCATTTAGATACTTTATCACGCACAAAATGATAATCAATGGCAATGTGCTTCATGCGAGAATGGAAAACAGGATTGGCACACAGATCCAATGGTGCTACGAAATTGAGTGCCATTAGCCGGTGGAGACCCATCATGAAGAACAAGAGAGCCATGGGTAGGAAGAGAGGTGCTTACTTCTTTTGTTTTGCACCAGTCATTTGAGTTCGGTCAAGCAGCTTCACTCCTCTCTTTAAGTTCCTAAACCTTTCTAAGAGTACTTCCGCTTGAGGAAGATTGCCTTGGATTGACTCTCGGTCATGTAAAGTTTCCTCCTTCTTACGCATTCGTAGATTTTAGAAGAAGCTCAGAGAGTAGAATTCCTCTACCGGTCTTCTTTTATTCCCTCTCCCTTGCCTTCGTTACTTCTTGTCTTGTAATAGGAGTGAAGCTGTATAGCAAAAGTGTGTTAAGGTCTGACCATTGTCAAGACTGGACATTGAGGGACCAGAAAGAGAACTCCATAATGAGTTCAATTTGGAAGTTTGTATTCTTATCTTTCTAGCTATCCAGTATAGTATGAAGCTAGAACCTGGGATCTATAGGAAGTGGGATTTCATTCCTTTCCTTGTATTGATTTTCCTATGGGCTAAGGCAGTTTCATCTGTGTCTTTTATTTATGATTGGAGCGGAGTTTACAAAATATGAAAGATGAGTCCCAATCAAAAGATTAGACTGTTTCGGGTAAGTCCTCAACGGAATGACAATCTACTTCACCGTTCCTGCTTTCCCCTCTCCGGGATTCACTTTTGATTTTAGTTAACTTTCACTCTGGGACTTCACTTCAATTAAAGAAAGTAACCAAAACTGTAACAATGCTATGTTAGAATATTCTAGTCTGTAGAGACCGGTTTCCGCCCTCGGGCACTAATGCCAGTTTTTGGCTCATTTTCTTTAACCTGGGTCTGACTGCTTGACTCATCAACCTTAAAGTCTTCTTCCATCAGGTCATCTTCCGGAGCCAAGCCTTCTGAAAGAAAGCTCATAAGAAAACTCCGTTGACGAGGTCTGCCCCTTCTCCAGCTTCTTGTGGTCTTTCCCAGCCTTACCTTCTGCTCTGGGTACTTCACCATCAGACCAACCTAATGGTTGCCTTCTCTGCTTCAGTCTGTATTTTCTTCTTCACTGAAGCCTTCTTCCTCAGCATCCTCCTTTTCTGGCTGGGTCCTTGTCAGCTTAGATGATTTCAGTTATGCTGGGCTCTCTCCTACAGCCTCCTTCTCAGGTCTCGCTTTCTGTGCGGCATGAACCCACTGATTGGAAGACAATACCTATAGGGGGCTGATAATTGAAATCCGAATAAGCTGGTCAAGTAGAAGGAACTCCCAGAGTGTGAAGCCCCTTGGAGTAAGGGTAGGGGGATGAGACTTGGTCAACTGTCTTGATGAGGATTGACTGACAACAAGAAATGACGTAAGTGATAGATAGAAAAGTACGCTAATCTTGAAAGTTTTCCATTTTGGAGAAAGCGGCAGGCCCAAGGAGCTCTCCAATCGTGCCTCGAAATGAGGCCGGAGAGTCGGTAACCTGAGATCCCCCGCTTTTTAGACTTACATTCCGTTCTTTATTTAGGCTCAAAGGCCACTTTTCTCGGAGGTAAATTGATTCAATGAATCCCTTTTAGAATAGAAGGCTCATTTATGTCTCACACTTGCAGCAACCCCTATGTTCGAAGCAAGATGTTGTCTAATTAGACCACGAATTACAAAAAGGTAAGTGGTCCAAGCTCTATCGCTATTTCGCGAGGCAATCCACATCGATGTAATGAAAGTGAAGGGCCCACGACAATTATCATTGCCTAAAGCCTCAAGTTGGAGCTTTCCCCGGTAACAAGAGTAGAAAGTGGTTCTTCCCTCCCCCGATGATCTAGCTTGTCGGTCTGTGTCCTTTGGCCCCCTATCTCTAATCTAAAGGGGCGTAAGCACTTGCTGCCCTAAGAAGCAGGTCCCACTCCGTCCAAAAGCTTCTTATAGCTCTTCGGCTGGCTAAACAGGTTCAACCCCAACTCCAAAGGCAGGTTTCACTCCGGCTTGATCAGATGGTTGGCTTGGAGAAGAAGCGAGACCAAGAAGAAGAGGCAAGGGCAAGAAGATAAGAAGCTAATCCTTGTCTGGGAAAGGCGTCTTAGAAAGGATGTCCCCCCATCTGAGCTTCAGAGGGAAGGTATGCACCTCACTCGACTAGAAGAGGACCAATCCGAAGGGGTCCTAACAAGGTCGGGGAGTTCTTTCCGTCTACTTTCTTAATATGGAACTGGGATTGAGACTTTCATTTTCATGCTAGGAGTTGAAGACGGACTAAGCTGTTCCCCCAAGAGCAGTCCAATCTTAACGAGAAGCAAATTTTGTGTTTGTGATCCTGCTTGCTAAACGCGTGTGAAAAGCTATTTTTCCCTATTCAGTTTGTCGCTTGTTTCGGAATGCACTACTTCCTATGCTCTAAACTAATATCTGGATTGGCTTTCTTCTTTGTTATTAAGAGGTGCGCGGAGTCAAAGTAATTAATTCATTTTTCGGTTTCATCTCAGCCGGTCGCGGCCTTCGTTTCACTCCCTTTAGCCCATAATAATATAAGTACAAGTTTAGAGTAGAGCTCACTTCCCCTCTCGGTTTTCCTAACAAAAGTGTCAGTGGGTACCGCGCTTGCTACCAGACTAAGAAAGTGGAGCAATAGACGTTCCACTTGTCCTCTTCCTTGCCCTTATTCGTCGCAACAGCTCCCTCACAGCTGAGTGAAAAGCTGCCTACTCTGTAAGAAGAACCATGGCATTCGCATCCTATTTAAAGCAACTGCTTGGCTGAAACCGAGAGAAAGCCTTAGCCGTCTACCTTCTCCTTTCTTCCGGGAACTTAGCAAGAGCTCTGTTTAAGATGAGATGTCATTTTTCTCTGAAGCTACAGAATCTGCCTCCAGTCAAATCCGATCACCACCCTCTTCTTTTTGACCTGCAAAGTGACCTCAGCCGGCATTCAAGAGACCTTTGTTCTTTGAAGCGGCTTGATTGACTTATACTAACTCATAAAGAAAAAGTTTGGTGAGTTTGTGAAGGAAAATTGGAACTCAGGGGGGGTCTTGTATATTATAAAAAAGAAGCAGCTTTTTTTGGGGAGTGATCTTCTATCAATTTAATAAGATCCCTACGCGACTCTCCCCTCAATTTAAGTAAGAGGAGGTTGAAGCTTATGGTAAGTAGCCTAAGCTTTAAGAGCCTCCAATCATGTTACTTCAGCTATATGCTTCACACATGCAAGTCGATTCGTCATTTAGTTAAGAACGAGGATAGTAGAGATAGAGAGAGCGATGTTCGACTGTGTAGGGAGAGGTAGGTAAAGCAGCCTTATCCTGTCAAAGTCAAAAGGATTCTCCAACTGATGATTTTTAAGTTTCGGATGTGAAGGCTTAGGCTTCCATTTTTGTTCTAGGTTTCATTTCTCCGCCGGGGCGCTCAGTTCCTTCCCTTGCTTCAGGAAATTCATTAATGCGCTACCTTTACTTTTGCACCAGCCTTGTTGAGGTAGAAGACCGAGTCTACCTTTTCTTCTTCTTCTTTGATACCGAAGACACATCCATGCTTCCTTATCGGCTCTGCTCTTGCTAGCTAGGCAACTAATAAGGGAAAAGATCGAGCAACCTATTGCCTTACCTCGGCTCTGCCGCACGTCACGTATACCCAACATCTATCGAAGCTGGCGAAGTGCTATCTCGAGTTCCTCTTGTATCAGCATAGGCCGTTGGTCGAAGTGCTTCAATCCTATCTGTATCAGCCATCCTTTTATGAATCTTTAGAAGACTACCTTTCCTATTCTTTTGCTTGCCCTTTCTTTAGAGTAGCGATAGGCCAGACCGAAGACTATTGGGAATGCCAATGGCTTGGCCTGCAGGAGTTGCGAGGATTAGGACTGGCTATACTATAGAATATAGAAGCTATCGAAGGAATTGCAAAGCAAAATAGGGTGAGGAAGCATGGTAACTAGTCCAGTAGAGTATATAGTATTGAGTAAGAATCTCTGACCCAACTCCTTATGCGCCGACTGGGGCATCCTTCGGGGTGTCGAAGCTTGGGTTCAAATCCAATAGCAACTAAAATAAAGGCGTAATTTGAACTTGAAACAGACTTTACAAAGGTGGAATTCTCTTTTGGGTTATCCTAGTAAAAGAGCTATTAGTCATTTAGAAAGAAAGGCTTTCATTACTAAAAAATAGAAAGAAATAAGAGCCGAAGCGCTAACGGAGACAGACTGCCGAGTGAAAAGAGGTATTAGAATCAAGGAGCGGTTACGCAAACAAAGATGGAGAGGGCTATAGCAAAGGATAAAAATGTAGGGGCTAACGACCATAAAGATGGATATGATTCACCACTAGCAAATACGAGTGAGAAGAACTCTTCTCTTCACCCTCGGAACGGTAAAGGTAAGTGAAACTTACTCCTTGATCAAGCAAAGGACTTTCACGAATAAGGCATAAGTGGCAATCGACTACTATAATAGTAACGACTTCCTTTCGATGGACTCGTTGTGAAGCCCTTATCGGCGGTTTCGAGCTCCTGTTGGATTCACATTAGTCTTGGTCTTTTTCTTTTCTTGTTCTAACCAACCCGGAGAGGTGACAATCTAATCCCCCCTAGTTATCTGGGAGAAGAGAACAAATGATTTGTATAAGCCCCTATACTCTAAATAAAGGATTTCCCCCTTCAAAAGCTAGTCTAATCACGGAATAACCTGTCGTATTGGACTTATGATGTACTTTCCTTTATTGAGTAGCTAATTCATACCTGTATCATAGACGGCAATCAGTTCTCTTCCCTTTTCTTTATAATTAGACTTGTGTAATAGACAGGATCTTTCCGTAGGTTGAGTTAAGGCAGCAAGCATAGGTGCTTCGGTTTCCGGTAGCAGGTAATAAGGTATGTGTAAAGCAAGTCCGTCCTGGTAGGCGCTGGAGTTCATGCTTGTCAAATTTCTCGAGTGATAAAACAGCTTTTTGCCCATAATCACAGGATCCTTTTTTACACATCCATCCCCTTTCCTCTTAATAGGAAGCATTGATGGCGGGGTTATTTCCCGGATTTTGTCGGTAAGACTAAAAGATAGGGGTAAAGAAGTTTCGAAAAGACGGACACCGTAGAGCAGGCTTTCAGGCGACAAGCAGCTAGGGGAGATTAGAAAAAGGGGTATGCACGCCATGGCCTAAGTCATGCTTAAATGTTAGAAAAACCTATATATAAGCTGTGGTCTAATCGAACCTAGCCCTTACAAGGGGACCCTCAACCACCTAGAGATGGACACGAAGACGAATAGAGATCTCGTCTCGAGAAAGCGCACCAACCAAAGCAGAATGCTATGTGATCCTGTAGGAGTGGTAGCACTTAAGACAGGACAGTTATAAAGATAGGTATTAGAAAGGCCGCCATTCCTGATGTTGGAATGGGGTGGGGCTCCACCAAAACAAAAAGCATGCAACGACAGAAGAAAGAGGTGGGCCCCGCACTCCAAGCAGGTGGGTATGGACGAAGACAACGACTTAATCAACTGGATCGACCGAAGCTATTTCCTCTAGACAGAATGAGGGGGCTCTCTTTAGAGACCTATTAGTGATTGGGCCACCCCTACAGGTCCTATCGAACCAGCCAACTCCCTCTAACTCTCTCGCTCCAAGTATTACACTCGTACCCTATCGGTGGAGCATTCCTCCTCTATGGAAGACACCCCACTCACCTCTACTTACCAGACTCTATTCCTTTCTCACGTCAAGAATTAGGGAAGTGCTTTTTCTACGATTCGCTTGCCGGGCAAAACTCTTCTCTTCGCTATCCGAAATAGCGGAACTTCTAGCCATCCTGAGCTCTCACCTTCCGAGCAAGCAGAGCTCAAGAGTTAGGCTCCTGCCGAAGCTCGTCAGTTTATGACGAGTGGAATACCTCGCTTTTGATCTTCGCAGCGTGTGGCCAAAAGCCTCTCCAGACAACGAGAATGAGATGGAAGCGGACACACATCCCGTTAAAGGGTCCTCAATAAAGGATTCCCCCAGAGTCTTGGGTCGTTTGTCTAGAAAGAACTAACTTCATGAAAGAATGGACTGCTTGAGCATAGGGTGCTCGTGAAGAAGGGATGCCCTTACCTTTAAAAGAAGCCTTACCACCCGAGAGTGAGAGAGCAGCTTAAAAAGAGAGTATATTGCTACTGCTGCAGCCGGACATTCTAAAAGAAATCCTTTTCCCCATTCTTCAAAGAGAGTCTTTCGAAGGGCTGGTCTCGAAGTTGTAGCGTGAAGGTCGTCTGGGAATGAGGTTTCGCGACAAGAGTACAACTTCTTTCCAGCTTCCCGGCTGGCCTATCTTTTCTTTCTTTTTGCCATTGGAGATTGGAGCACGCCTTTCGCTAGGAAGGGATCAGTTACGAGTACGAAATGCTTTTCACATACAAGTTGGATAGCGCGATAAGACAGTTACACTCCTCCGCCTGGCATTCCAGTTCAAATACTAGTTAGTGAGGTAGACAGCCTCATGTCATGCGTGAAAAAAATGGTAAGAGTTAGGACCATGCCTTGCCCGCGATAGGCCTCCCTTGAACTTCCTCTGAATTTGATGCCATCATCGGCAGTTTTAAACTCTTGAGATCGAAGTTAGCACTAAAGTAAACCATTGGGGAATAGGATTATCAGCCTAGAGCAGAGCCTTTAGTTAGGGTCAGACCGGGGAAGGAAAGATGACTTCTTTCTTGCTTTCTGCCTTACTCCCGTATCATCTAGGGTTAGAGCCAGGAGGGCATGGGAATTAGGAATTGATAACGGAAAGGGGACGACTAAAAGGACTGACCTAAGGGTCTTCCATCTTTACAGTGAGTCCACTTCTTTACAGAACCGTAACAAAACCTCAAAGTTCCTTTACCAGGCATTTAGTCCGTAAGACGACTGGATCTAGGGAATAGTAATAAGTAATAGAATTCCTGGGAATAGTAAGGGAATTCCCCGGTTTGGGAATAGATTAACCAGGTTTAGTAGTGCTAATCCTTATATAGAGAACTCCCGATCGGGGCCTCTGGATTAATGAAATAGGTAGATTTTGTTCTGTTGGGCGCGTTAAGCCCTTCTACGGCTACCTTTGACTCAGAAGTCGCTTCATCTATTCGTTCGGGCTTCTCATCTCCTCCAGGACCGAAAATGATGGTGCCTGCCTAGGTCTGAGTATCTGGTCCCCAAGGGGGTCAAGCAAGGGATGAGATAACTCGATTGGGGGAGGAGTTTACTTTTCTTAGGATAGGACTCTTTTTATCCCCCTTCCACGTAGACATAAATGTTTACAGCCGCCGAGTGCTTCCTGGTGTGAAGTCCTGTGGGTGGTCCCGCTTTTTTTAGGTAGTCTGGGATTTGATTTCTCCATTTTATCAAGCCTGCTAGATCAAAGACGGCTAGGGCAGGAACAGGTTAATAGCTAGGTATAGGTTGTTAAAGGGTTAGGTCAAGGTCAAAAGCTGGGGCAGTGGAAGTTTTCCTTTCTGGGAGTTCTGTTCCATCCCTACAGTAATCTATAGGTATTTCCCTGAAAGAGCTAATGATATGATAATATATATTTCTAAAGATTCTAGAGAATAAATAGCTTAGTTCCCCTTCGCCTATCTAATCTTCTTTCTCTACAGGAGACTACTCTACTAGTATACTTATTCAGCTGGGGCGGTATCTTTTTAGTCAGTTTCGGGCCGCTTATGGATAAGCCGTAGTTGTTGACGGAAGAAATGAGGGTATACTAGATGGAAGCATCCAATGGAGACACTCGCGATCGATAGATTGTGTACGGTTTTAGAAGTTGCCTTATTAGAGAAAGGGGAAAGGGCGGTTAGTCAAATTAATAAGAAGATAGAAAAAAAGACGTTTTGTGAGATACGCGGAAGGACGACCTTGAGGCCTTCTTTCTAAAAGTAGCTAGAAGAGTAGGCTAGCTAGCCTTTTTCCGCAGGCTGCTAGTTGTAGCTTACTCTGAAACTTGTGCTTTGATGCTCTTCCTGTAGCAACTTCACTCGGAACTCGTTCTTAGCTCACTTACTGAACTCGGCTTCGCCCTTAAATCAGTAGGGGAGGAGGAGTTGAGCTAGTAGCTAGAGGGGGAGAGCGAATAAGTGGGAATCAGACGCAAAGCGAAGGGGCCCTCCTTCGTTGAGAGGACGATGAAAGAACCATTTCAAAGCTATTAAGCTCCCGAAAAGTCTAAGGGTTTAATGGATGGAAGCGGCCTAGCCATAATTCGAATGGTAACTTCGTCGACTGGGGAGTTATCCACAGTCAACCTCTTACATCTAAACCTCTTCGCAAACTCTGCTCCACCCGAGAGACTTAATTTTAACCACCTTTTCTAAAAAAAAGAAGAAAAAAGCTCGATACTGGGAAGAAAGGCGTAATGGTACCTCCCTAAGCTTAGCGCGCGGAAGAGCGTACTCTCACCCGAGGTCAAACCTTGACCAAGAATCTGGCAAAAGAATTGCGTTCACCGGCTTTCCACTCGAGATAGGGCTAAGGAAGCCAATCTAAGGGGTTGGTAAGGGTTCTAAAAATTTTGTGAGAGTTCTAAGGCTAATTCAAAAGATTGAGCTCAATGTATAGATCCGAGTAAGATTCATGTGCTGCATCAATTGAGGGACCCGCTTCACATCCATCCCAGATACCGGAGACCCTCTATCTATCATTCAGTGAGATCGCTCCTTGGCTCTTTAAACTGAACTAAGTCCAACTCCATAAGGAAAGCCTCTGAGGGAAAGAATTTCTAGGGGCCGCTTGTTCTCGGATGTCAAGAAGGAAGATGAACCCACTTTATTAGCTCCACAGAGGCATGAGCAACCAGATCCCCTTACGATAACACACTTGGGCATGAAGACTGAAGCTCCCATTATGTCGGGTCTTACTGACTCTAATTGAACTCTTCCGCGATGGTCTAAAGCCTTTACGGGCAGCTATCCGTCTTCAACCATCATTACAGTGCTGCTAAGGTAAGGGTCAATCGCCTGAATCAAGGCCAGAGGTTGACCCCTAAGATGGATGATGCTCCTGCGGAGAAAGGCCTCTAAGCGATCCGCTTAGCTTCGATCTCTTCCCTTGCTCTCCTCTAGCTTCAAATCCCTTCATTAGACGAGTGACTAACCCATCCCCAGTCTTGACACAAATGGGGTTTTAGACTAAAAGAAAGCACTGTGGGGAAGGGAAGTGGGAGTCTTTGTAGCGAGTCTAAGAGCAAGCCTTTTTTTTTAAGCAATTTCTTCTGGTGACACGGCCCTTCGGTGAGGAATCATTGTCACAAGGCGTAAGAAAGAGTCACCAAGGGTACCGATAAGATGTGGGATAGAGCTCCATTAGGTAGTTATTCAAGGGAGTTTAGTCTAAGGCTGACTGGTGGGGTTTGCCATCCTGTTCCAACAAGGGGGATGGCGGGGATCCCCATATCGTCGCAGGATGGTAGAAAGGGCCTTATCTTATACGGCGCTCAAACCAATCCAAATCCTCGGGAAGGTTTTATTCCTCACATCAAAGGCGTAACGAATACGGGGAGGCCACAAGCAGGCATGTGACCATTGGGTACCCTGTGAGTGCCCAACGACCAACAGCCATTGAAAAGCGCCCAACTCATGAGAAAACGATGTGAATGAAGAGCGAAAGTTCCGAATCTTACGATAAGGAAGTTTCCTTCTCCCAACCCACACCCTTTTCGTCAATGAGTGTGTCGGCAAGGCTTTCCAGGTTGGTTCAAACCGTAACCCTTGTTCAAGGGGTATACGTTTTATCCAGGGAGCATAGCGACTGATAAGTCGATTAAAGTTCTCCTTAATCGAACTAACCAGCCCCACCACCTCGTCAATATTATCGGGTGGGGTTCTACTAGAAAACGTTGATTTATCAACCTTCTTTGCCAAAGTAATGATCTTTGACAGAGAGAATCTTTTTTAATAAAACTTCACCGCTTTCTCATCCTTCTTCAGAATCATACGCCTATGATGAGACGGAATGATCCGAGGGTAACCGGACCGAGTGAGAGAAACTGGTACCGCATTGTCAGGATGAACGAATTCATCACCACCATAGGCCATCATCAAGGATGAAGCTGCTTGCTTTAAATATATATAATAAAAGCGCAGAACAACCACCCTGATTTCCGACCAAGGTGAACAATGCGAATAAGAACAAGATGGATCCACACAAAGAGTTCCTTGTTCAGATCATCAAAGATCACTAAAGCACCTTTTGGTATGTATTGCCCCCTAAAGATCAGATCCACCAGACGAGAAACTCAATTCCGCACTGCTGCTGAGTCGTCGGACTTATCCACCAAGGGATTCGTGGAATTTATATGGATTGCGTTGGGGGAAATCTACCAAAGCTAGGCAGATAGGTAGACTCCTTTCCCGCTGCTAAGGGGGAGTAAGAAACTAAATCAAATGAAATTTTTTTAATCAGCGCCTCCTTTTTTTTGGGTATGCGGGTACTACGAGTCCTCTTACTACCAACCAGCAGACATCATCTGGCTGGGTCTTGCCGGTATCAACAACAAGAAAAAAACAACCAAATGGAAACAGCAATTAACTATGGCTCTTGGCCCAGACAACGTCCTAGGCGTCGGGGAGATCGGAGCAACAAGGAACGCCTAGACGACGTTTTTCTTCCTGGGCTGCAGTAAGCAGATCGAGAGGTCGTTCCGTCCCTTGTCCCCGAGGAAGGGTAATATGTTCTCATAAATTCTTGCTCCAATCTGACCTAGCTGGCGAGCGATCCCAGTTCGCGGCAGAGAACAAGACAGCAAGCGAGCGTACCTTTGTTCGCTTCTTCTCCACCAAGCACGGAAGTTTAAGGATAACTGTGGGTCGGTGGCTACCTAAGGAAACTCCGATTCGATCCGCCCCCCAGCTGGGGGGCATCTACCTCGTCCCGATCACAAGGAGAGGTTCACCATGATGGGGGTACTTGTCTTTTTTCCCTTCCGGAAATAATGAAATGCAGCGGTGACCATCCTTTTGTTGTGTTGCGGCATGCTCCTCAGATTTACGGATTCGCAGGGGGCCTCAGGCCCTACTTAGTTGACTTACAATGACAAAGGCTTGCGAAACTAAGTAAGGGCCTTTTGAATTGAATCTTAAGTAGTCTATCAGTGGTGCAAAGCGGCTTTGTGCCCCTTTTCAGTAGGGGAGCGAAAGGTTAGACCTTAGAAAGTAAGCGAACAGCGGTTCTTCTATGTAGGTATGGCCTTCCCCCTTTACTCTCCTAACGTCGAGCTAAGTGACTTCGTAACCTTTGCGTAGCGTAGTAGAATGAAGGCTACGCCCCTTTCTGGGTGAGCGCTCTCTTATCTATTAGCCTAAGCGTCTTCGCTAACTCGCTCGCCTACTATACCCACCCTACTATACAATACATTAGTAGGGTATAGTAGGCTAACCCATAGGTCCTTAGTAGCGTTGACAAAGAAGAACAGCTGGTTAAAAGACAGTGAATCTTAAAATATATATAAGATATTATAATAATAATATATATATTTATATAGGCCAGCTTGACAAGCTACCCTTCCTCTTGATCTTAGGTGCGAAGAGAAAGATCTCTTTTTTATGACTTCCACTTATCTATCGATCCCGGCCCGGAAAGCTGACCGACCAGGGCCTCTTTTTGAATGAAAGAAAGGGTTTATGAGCCCTAGCCCTGTAAGCCCACACCTGTGTAGAGTAGATCGTTCAACACCTGCGGCACAAACCCATTTTTTTTTGACCTATGGGTCCTAGTCTCATAGGCGACCGAACGGCCGCCCCCTAATTACTAGACCAACCTGCTGTAATAATTCCATAAACACCTAACGAAGATATGGCAAACAAATAAAGTAGCCCTATGTTCGAATCTGACAATACCATACCATAATCAAAAGGTACAACGGCCCGAGCGACCAGACTTAACATAAATGTAGCCACTGGAGCCATTCTAAAAAGGGAGAAATTAGCACTACTTGGTGAAATAGGTTCTTTTAGAATCAATTTCAAACCATCTGCTAGAGGTTGTAACAATCCGAACGATCCCACTACATCAGGACCCTTTCGACGTTGCACAAAAGCCATTACTTTACGTTCCGCTAGCACTAAAAAGGCTACTCCTAGTAGAAGTGGTAGAATTATTCCTAGTATTTCAGCTGGAACAGCTATGTACGTTTTCGATTTTCTATTCACTCATGATCTGACCTGGTCGACCCAATCATGAGATTGAAGGATGGGACCTTTTCTCGAAAGACTCCGGATCCCGAGAAGAGTGGAAGATGGTGCAACATCGAATCCTGTTACGTTACTTCGAATGGAATCTTAGCCCGCCTTCCCTTTTTTATTCCCAGAGACTTTGAATCTAAGATGAGGTTAAAGTAGGAACCCCGGGACCCCTTAGTCGACAAATCGGCAAGAATTCGTTGCATTCGTAGATTTCTACGAAAATATCTTTCAAAAAAATGTATAAAATTTAGTATTTACATTACAGACAAAATCGCTTATTGGGGTCAACATACTTCTAATGTCGAATCGGGATCAACTAGGACAGAAATCAAGCATTTTCTACGACGATAGGCGTAAAGGCATGATTAGTTCCACAACTCTTACTTATCACTGCGCTGACTTGGAGTGCCTAAGCACCTTAGTATCTTCATTAACTAAAACAAACCAACCTTACTTACTGATACATTTTTAAAAGGCTATCTAATGTGAATGGTTCCCTCATTAGATGGGCATATAATTCCTCATATTCCGACAAACTGTTTTGTGTTTCCAAGTCGGCCAGAATAGAGTTGGCACATCGTAGTTCGTTCGATGGGTCTATAATGACTTGCCATTGAGCTTGCCCCCTGTTGACGTAATGTCGGTATTGCGCGCTTATTAAATTAAGTACTCTTTGCCTCTCTTGGTTAAGTCGAAGGTCACTATCTATAGGTACTGTATGGGCAGTACTGGAGGCGATACTTTGCCCGGGGACAGAGGAAGAGGACGAGTTCGTATTTGGCTCCTCCAACAGCGTGGTCCAGCCCGGGCTGTCGGGCCCACCCACCGAGGAGTCCCCCTCCCCCTCTAAGGACCACGTCCACTCAGAGCCGCTATACTCGAGCGGAATCTCTGGCGGAGTAGTATGTGGGATAACCTGGGCAGTCGGCGGCACGTCTATCCCAGCTATCCCATCATAGCTAAAGGCGAAATTTCCACCCCAAAAGTCCCCGAGGAGGAGCCCTATAAGCATAGAAAGAAGAAGTGGTGCATATTGTGGTTGTTTTAGTACTTCTGTCAGCCTTGCACCTCTATTGAGTAATGCCTGAGTCGACCCCTTCTCCCGAACTTCCTACAGGCCAGGCTGGCTTTTTCTAAAAAAAGGTTGTTCAGGGTCGGAACGAGTAAGCCTCGAGAGACTCACTTATTGGAAAAGATGATGTTAAGCTTCCTACCATTGGCCTCCCTGCGCCCGCAGACGGATGCTCGTAACATAACATCTCCTCGCTTGAGCATCTTTATATGAAAATAGTTCTGTTATAACAACGGAAAAATTTAGGACCATGCCTCCACTTATGGTAACCAAATCCTTCTGCCGGGATTGGCGTCGAGTCCGTTGTGAGAGGCGCTTAAAAGGCCGTTAAGGCATTACACTAAGGGGTGAACCCACAGGGGAGGGGAGAGGTTGCTTCCTAAAAACTACTGGGTTTGGCTCGTTGCCTTTGATTCCTTACCCATAGCATAAGATAAAGGGTGCGTGCTTCAACATCTAAGTTTCACACAAGGAACCTCCTGCTCTTAGGTGTTCTCTGTCCCGATTTCCCGGTCCTAGAAATCTAAATAAGATAGGTCGTAGCTTGGTTATCAATAGGCTTGGAAGAGGGGCTAGTCAAGAAAGCGGCGCATTCATGGTGTCTGGAATCAAGGTCAATAAAATGAATCTATCTAGTAGGGGCTTAGTTCTATTAAAGATTAAGGCGAGGGAATAAACTCTGGGCCCCGAGGTAAGATATAGAGTGTGCAGCGACTGCCTTCTCTCTTTTGGCTGTCGATTGCATGCCATGCAGTTTTCCCGATTTCTTTCGTTCTCCTTTTCGCTTTATTTGATTTCCATTCTCAGAACTATACTCTGAACTCTTAGTCAGACTGTATAATCTAATAGGAAGAGGCATACTAGACTTAACTGCTAGCAGTGAGAATAGCCGAAGCTGATAACCCGATGGAATCCGCTCTTATAGGAGGAATTCCCTTAGTTATCGGAATCCGGGTACAAGCTGCTATCGAATAGGCGCTGTTCACACGCACGTCTTGGTGAATAAGCTGTGATCACTCTACGACTTTCTGTTCAGCACGCTAGCTTGGCTTATGGCTTTGCTCCTTTACTTCTGTTGTCGGCATACCGGTCTTGGCCTTTTGCTTGGCGCGTTGCCGGAATAGGCTGTGATGCCAGATAGTGAAGTTCGAAGGGCCTTTCTTTATCACCGTAAGTAGCAATAGACTGATCTTAGCCCGAACCTACAGATTTACGCTTTGACGCCCGAAAGCTAAAGCAACGTCGTTCCGCTGGAGTGGAGGGCTTACTGGCTTTAAGCTGAGCTTCTTCTGCAACTGGCTGATCGGATGGACTTTTGTTTAACTTACAGACTGACCGCTAGAATGAAAAGAGGCTTGCTCAGGACGGGAAAGGAATGCCTTAAAGAAAACTCCCACTTAATGACCTGCATCGTCTATTCTCGCTCGACCACTTGTGTACGTAAAGTATACGTGTACGTGGCGGACGGAAAGAGACTCCCTGGTAACTTACTAAGGGGATTCCTTAAATGGTTTGTCTCTTTTCGGGTAAACACTGTAACCAAGCAAGTAGGCAAAAAAAAAGAAAGCTCTTCTGGAACACTATCTTATCCCCTAGGGAAAGTATTCTACCTCGTTGGTCTTAGTAGTTAGTACCCGGACGTAACACCGCAAAATTCATTGATCTCTTTTTATGTTTCGATAATTCACTTCTTATTAGACTCCCCTCTTGCAACATGTTATCGTCCTCGACGTCCCCCATCTCCTTCGAGAAATAGTCCCACTTCTGATTGCAGTAAGAAAGGAAAAATACTGCTACATAGCCGCCCTTCCTAAGATGTCTTCTGTATTACTTTCTTGTGCT